TTCCGTAAATACGTTTGATTAGGGCGAAGTTCCTTAAAAACCTCTGCCTTCCTTAAAAGATCCTTAACAGTTCCTGTAGGCTGAGCACCTTTTTCAAGGAAATAGAGAATAGCAGGAACGTTTAAATAAGTTTGATTCTTTATCGGATCATAAAAACCCACTTTCCGAAGATCTCTTCCCTCTCTTCGGCATCGAACATCAATTGCAACGATTCGATAGACGGCTCATTGGGATAGATGTAGATAAACAACACCCCCCCTAGAAACGTATAGGAAGTTTTCCCCTCGTACGGCTCGAGAAAAAATGATTCAGAGTTTTCTCTATATATAGAATTCTAATGAATAGGAAAAGGGTCCATAAAATGAATTAGACTATGATTTCACTCATTTTTTTCTTCTTCGCTCCTAAAAAAAACATTTGTACTCATAACTCAAGTTGGATAATTCTCAAAAATGGCTCAAAGGAAAAGCTTTAGGCAATTTTAGTTATTGAGTAGTCTTTAACCCCCCTTTTTGTTTATCTCATATTTGTATTCTTTACTTTGATCCAATTATTGAGACAATTGAAATGGTGTTTCCTTGTTTTGGGATCCTTCCTCTTTGTTTTAAATCATTGGGTTTAGACATTACTTCGGTGTTTCTTAATCTTTTCAAAATGGTAGCAACATACCCCTTTTGTGATTTCTTTCTCCCAAAGAATCATACGCAGACTTGATTCTCGCGTGATACACTTTGGATCAAAAGAGTTTTCTTAATTCCAACAAATTTGATTTTTTAATTCAAACTTGCTGAAATCGGATCCTTTCGGTTTCTATATCGAAGATCTACTTACGAAGTTGTTTCAATTTATTGATTGGCATTAACCCTAGATCCTTGCCCCCGAGAAATTTATTTTTTTCTACTCGAGCTCCATCATGTACTATGTTTATTTACATTACAACCCAACAAAAAGAGGGGTTAGAGTGGAACAAATGATGTCGAGTCGAGAGCACCCTCATTCTGATATAAAATAAAATGGTGGGTGTAAGAATAATCCACATCGGATCGCGTCCTTCAAGTCGCACGTTGCTTTCTACCACATCGTTTCAAACGAAGTTTTACCATAACATTCCTCTAATTTGGAACCCTTATGAAATTGATTCAATTATGAAATCATGAATAGTCATTGGTTCAGTTCAGTCGGTACATAAACATAGTAATTTATCCTTTTTCTTCTATACATAGATGGTAAAGATTGTTCTAATGCAACAACTTTTCTAAAAAAAAAAACAAACTAACAGAAATATCTAAGAGAAGTATAGAATTAGTATAACTAACTAATATAAATTATACGAATAAATGTAGTCTTTTTGAATCTCCATCCTCAACTCGATAAGCTAGGGCTAGCTTTAGATTGACATTGACCCAACTCCAACGTCTTCAAATATCAAAGATTCTACTCCTAAGGAATCGTTAAAAATGTTTATAATTGAAATAGGAAACTTTTTCAATATTATTTTTTGAATAAAGTTTGACAGTAAAAGTAAAGACTCCATTTGATCATCAAACAAAGAGAAATCTCTCTTTCTTTTCAAACTGATTCATCAATAATTTAAAGCAGATAACTAAATCGAACAAAAAATCGAATTTCTTTTTTTTTTTTGTGTGAAATGGCTAAAAAAGACTGATATACGGGAAGAGTTAGGCCCTTTGGATTCTTATTTTATCAATCAGATGGACGACTAGAAGGTTTTCATATTTATCAGATAGACTGAACACCCGTTATGGATATTCTATGTTAAAAATTTCTATTTTCACATTGAAGCAATTCCAATTCTTTTTCAAAAAAATCGAAAGACTGCTGTCACTGAAATACACCGAAATCAAACAATACATATAAGCTAAGCATTTCCTCATTTATCTGTATTTTCATATTTTGTTTAACCTGAGGTTAAGTAATCTTTCTGCAATTTTGCCATTCAAGTGAATAAATGTATGAGTCACCCCCCGTCTCAATTGTTAAATATATTTACAATTATTCATTAACGCCAACCACCAACTACTTACAAAGTTCAAAGAAAATACATGGGTTACATATGTAACTTGATTTTTTGTTAATGTGATTCGAACAGACACAGAGATTGAAATTCATAAATATCTTCGGTTACTGATTAACGGCCATCTACTCCCCAAATTCAATGGGAATGATGATTCATAAATCTAAAAAAGATCTCTTTTTTAAGTCCTTCCTACTATATTATTATTAGTTTACCCTAACCCAATCTCTTTTTTAAGTCCTTCCTACTATATTATTATTAGTTTACCCTAACCCAACCTTAAAAGACGTAATCCCATTGAGAAAATGGAATTAGTACCAAGAAGCCCCTCTTACTCTTATTTAAGAATTCAGAGATCCACAGAACGTTAAGATTACTAATTGGGATACCTTATTTAAGTTTAGGGGACTGGAAAAAATAAATAGGGAAAATAGGCGCCTTCGCATTTTGATTCAAAAAAAAAATCATTGAAAATCCAAATAGAGATGGGACCTAAGGTTTTTCTAAGTAACTAACTTCCCTCACTATGAAGTTAGTGGGCATATAATGAAAAGCCCACCCTTTTTGAATTCGCACTTTTGTGATCTATGTTACCATCTTACCTGGATCAAAAATATATTCAGTTCCACCTGCATGTCATTTGCAGTCAATCCCATTCAGTTTGTTGTGAAAAAAAGATAGAGATAGGATGCTTCTCTGAATCATTAAAAATCAAAAAAGAAACAAAAATCACACTCTATGACTAATATTCTACCTTTAATTTAAATAGAAGTTTAAATTCAAAAAAGGAATCCTTATTCTGTATTCTGATAGAATGGATACACTCTGGGACGAAAGGATTCGAACCTCCGAATAGCGGGACCAAAACCCGTTGCCTTACCACTTGGCGACGCCCCATTTAGATTTCTATTCGACACTACTAAAGTGTAATATGGGTGTTGTGTGTTCGTCAATTCCAGTCCAACTATCTATAGAAAATCTTTTTCTAGAGTAGATTAGATTCTTGTTAGGATTTTGACACATGTAGATATAGAATTCAACAAAATTTATTGATCATTACATATAATTCAATTAAGATATTGTATGAAAGTATGATTTCTTCTATTCTCTTTTGAGAATTAGAGGATTTTTGATTGGGTGGGTTCAAAGAAAAAGAAGGGCTTTTTGTCTACCTTACTTCATTTTTCCTTATTTATATCAATAACTCAACCAAAATGCAATTATCTCCAAGAACAAAATGTCTGTTATGCTTAATATCTTTAGTTTGATCTGTATCTGTCTTAATTCTGCCCTTTATTCGACTAGTCTTTTCTTCGCCAAATTACCTGAGGCCTATGCTTTTTTGAATCCCATCGTAGATGTTATGCCAGTCATACCTTTGTTCTTTTTTCTCTTGGCCTTTGTTTGGCAAGCTGCTGTAAGTTTTCGATAAAATATTTAATACTATCCTAGAAAATTCATGATTTGTTCGAGACATAAATTCTAACAATTCAGAAGATCAACTAAGTCTTACAGTATGAACCTTCGATTCAAACATGGAAAGTCAGGGATAACCTCGAGAAATCAAAATCCGGCTCGACCCATTTCGCCATTCTGACCTTTTTTCCAACAAAAGCCCCTAAATAGGGTTAGGTTAGGGTCACCCCCAATATCTAATTGGGGGTATGAAATCCATTTTTGGTAATGAAGGACTCTTATTACAAATGACTTTGAATTTCAGAAAATCCTTTTCTATTTCTAGAAATCACTTCATTTTTGGTGTCAAAATAGAATAGTTAGAATATTCTAAAATTTAGAATATATAGTATAAAAAATGGAGGATCTATTCTCTTTTCTCGTTTTTTTTTTCAAAAAAAATGATCTTGGAGATTGTGTCATGCTTACTCTCAAACTTTCCGTTTACACAGTAGTGATATTCTTTGTTTCTCTGTTCATCTTTGGATTTCTATCAAATGATCCAGGACGTAATCCTGGACGTGAAGAATAAAAAGGGTTTTTCATTTTCCTTGCTTGATTTTATTTCTTAGGATTTTGTTATCTATTCCACACGCTGAACTAGGCAAAAAAGGATTTGCAAAATTTGAAAGATAACTCAATCATCAAAGGAAACGGAAAGAGAGGGATTCGAACCCTCGGTACGAATAGCTCGTACAACGGATTAGCAATCCGCCGCTTTAGTCCACTCAGCCATCTCTCCCAATTGAACAAGAGAATAATGACTATGTTACATTACACATGAAGTAAGAAAAAAGTCTTGCTTTCTCTTTCTTTATTATATAGATATGTACAATTTTGACCAGCAATTTCATTTAGATATAAGTAAGGGCTCGAAAGATCCAATAGACAAATATAAAGACAAATAAAGAAGACCCCTTTGATTTTGTTCCCCTTATTCCCATGGCCTGGCCTGGTCAACACCTAGCCGGGCCTTTTTTTGTTCCAACAAATCCTAGCTAAAAGATTTTATCTGGTTTGAACACAAAAAGATTTTATCTGGTTTGAACACAAAAATGCTTGCTATTAAAGCAGCAATAAAAAGATGAGGGGTTATTTCCATTCTTATATATCTATTAGATTCTTATTCTATGCTATTCTATTTAATTTATATAAAATCAAAGTCTCTTTTCTTATTATTCCTTTTTGAGTTACTTGACAACCTTACGGAAATATAAAATGAAACTGTGGATTCTGAAATAATAATGAATGCTCTGTTATGATTTCAGCTGTTTTAGTGAGCCATATCTATCAAAAACCTCCCAGCAAAAGAAAAAATGGAACTTGTTATTTAATTTAGTTATTTAAAAGAGCCCTCCTTTCCAGAATCTGATTCAATTGAAATCCCCCGCGAAAAACGTCGACACTCTTATTTTCATGATTAGGATCCTATCTTTATTACGCCTAATTCCTCTGTTCGACAAAAGGTTCATTTGTATCTAATAATTCTATTATAGTTATAGCGGCGGGT